GGTGTTCAATTATCAGAAACAGAATTTCCGAAAAACTGGTTAACAGATGGTATTCAGATAAAAATCCTATTTCCTTTCTGTCTGAAACCCTGGCGCAAATCCAAACTACGATCCCATCATAGAGATCCAATCCAAAAGAAAGGGAAAACAGAAAATTTTTGTTTTTTAACAATCTGGGGAAAGGAAACCGAACTACCTTTTGGTTCTGCCCGACAACAACCTTCCTTTTTTGAACCTATTTATAATGAATTCGAAAAAAAAAAGAGAAAAGTGAAAAAAAAATGTTTTCTAGTTCTAAGAGTTTTCAAAAAAAAAACAAAACAGTTTATAAAGGTCTCAAAAGAAAAAACAAGATGGATTATCAAAACGGTTCTATTTTTAAAAAGAAAAATAAAAGAGTTTGCAAACGTAAATCCAATTTTCTTATTTGTATTGAAGAAAGTATATGAACCGAATGAAAATGGAAAAGATTCCATAATCATAAGCAGTAATCAAATTGTTCCTGAATCGACATCGACCATTCGAATTAGATTCATGGATTGGGCAAATTATTCACTGACAGAAAAAAAAAGGAAAGATCTGTCCGATAGAACAACCCTAATCAGAAATCAAATAGAAAGGGGTGCAAAAGACAAAAGAAAAATATTTCTAACTCCGGATATAAATATTAGTCCTAACGATACAAGTTGTGGTGATAAAAGATCGGAATCGCAGAAACATATTTGGCAGATATCAAAAGGAAGAAGTAACAGATTCATATTCATACGCAAATTGCACTATTTTTTGACATTTTTCAACGAAAGAATATACATACATATCTTTCTATGTACTGTTAATGTTTCTAGAGTCAACGTACAACTTTTCCTTGAATCAACAAAAAAGATTATCGATAAATACATTCACAAAGAAGGGATTGATGAAACAAATCAAAAAAAAATTAACTTTATTTCGACTATAAAAAAGTCTCTTTCTAATATTAGTAAAAATAAATCAAAGATTTCTGGTGACCTATATTCCTTTTCACAAGCATCTGTATTTTACAAATTATCACAAATCCAAGCTATTAATAAGAAGTATCATTTGAGATCTCTACTTCAATATCGCGAAGCATATCTTATTCTTAAGGATAGAATCAGGAATTTTTTTGGAACACGAAGAATATTAGATTCCAAATCAAGGCATAAAAAACTTCCGAATTCTGGAATGAATGAGTGGAAAAACTGGTTAAGGGGTCATTATCAATACAATTTATCTCAGGCTAGGTGGTCTAAATTAGTACCGCAAAAATGGCGAACTAGGGTCAATCGGCGTCGTACGATTCAAAATAAAGACTCAAAAAAGAATTCATATGAAAAAGCCCAATTCATTCATTACGAGAAAAAAAATGATTATGAAGTGAATTCATTGACGATCAAAAAAGAAAAATTCAAAAAAAACTACAGATATGATCTTTTTTCATATAAATATATTAATTATGGGGATAGGAAAGACTCATATATTTATCCATCCTCATTACAAGTAAACGAGGCCCGAGAGATTCCATATAATTACAACACGCCTAAAATTGAACCATTTTATATACTGGGGGATATATGTATTAGTGATTATCTAGGAGAAGAGTATATTTTTGGTACGGGTAAAAGTACGGATAGAAAATATTTGGAGTGGAAAATTTTCGATTTATTTCTTAGAAAGAATATCGATATTGAGTCCTGGACCGATACGGATACCGGGACCGACATTAATAAAATGACTAAGACCGAGACTGATTATTATCAAATGATTGATAAGAAAGATCTTTTCTATCTCACGATTCATCAAGAAATCAACCCACCCAATCAAAAAAAAAAAAACTTTTTTTTGATGGGAATGAATAAAGAAATACTATATCGTAGCATATTAAATACGAAATCTTGGTTCTTCTCAGAATTTGTGCCACTTTATGATGCATATAAGATCAAACCGTGGATTATACCAATCAAATTACTTCTTTTCATTTTTAATGGAAATGAAAACATTAGTGAAAACAAAAACATTAATGGAAATCGAAAAAAGGATCTTCGTATATCATCTAATCAAAAAGAATATCTTGAATTAAAGAATCGAAATCAAGAAGAAAAAGAACAGCTCGGCCACGGAAATATTGGCTCAGACGCACGAAAACGACAAAAAGATTTTGAAAAGGATTACACGGAATCAGACATTCAAAAACGTGAAAAGAAAGGACAACCCGAGAGTAACAAGAAAGCAAAACAAGAGTTATTCCTGAAAAAATATTTGCTTTTTCAATTGAGATGGGATGATCTTTTGAATAACAGAATTTTCAATAATGTTAAGGTATATTGTTTCCTGCTTAGACTAATAAATGCAAAGGAAATTGCTATATCCTCTATTCAAGGAGGAGAAATGAACCTGGATGTAATGTTAATTCAGACGAATCCAACTCTTCCAGAATTTATAAAAAGGGGAATATTGATTCTCGAACCAGTACGTCTGTCTATAAAATGGGATAGACAATTTATTATGTATCAAACCATAGGTATCTCATTGGTCCATAATAATAAATGCCAAACTAATGGAAGATATCGAGAAAAAAGATATGTTGATGAGAATTATTTCAATGGATCCATTGTACAACATAAAAAGATGCTTGTGAATAGAGACGAAAATCATTATGATTTGCTTGTTCCTGAAAATATTCTATCCCCTAGGCGTCGTAGAGAATTGAGAATTCTAATTTGTTTCAATTCCGGAAATAGGAATGTTATGGATAGAAATCCGGTATTTTTCAATGACAACAATGTAAGGAACTGGGGGCAATTTTTGGATGAGGACAAGCATATTGATACAGATATAAATAAATTCATTCAATTCAAATTGTTTCTTTGGCCCAATTATCGATTAGAGGATTTAGCTTGTATGAATCGCTACTGGTTTGATACCAATAATGGCAGCCGTTTCAGTATGTCAAGGATACATATGTATCCACGATTCGGAATTAGTTGATGGTTGGTACATTTCCTATATATCAGGTGTCGGATTTGGATTGAATCTAGAAATGATTTGGTAGAATCTTCTTAGGTCAAAATAATTTTCTTTTGTGGGTACAGAAATTGCCCTTCTATCGAATCAAATTACAAATTGTACTTACAATTCATTTGAATTTCATTTTTATTTGATTTGATAGAATAAAGAATAAAGTAATATATGAATAAATCCAGATTATTGGGTGTATCAGATCAAAATAACTGGCATTATTATTATTCCTGATTGGTAAAATCCATATCTGTGGAAAAAAAAAAGAGAGAGAAATTTTATTTTTATGGTTATGGTCAAAAATTCATTCATCTCAGTTATTCCGAAAGAAGAAAAAAACAAAGGGTCTGTTGAATTTCAAGTAATCAGTTTCACCAATAAGATACAGAGACTTACTTCACATTTTGAATTGCACAGAAAAGATTATTTATCTCAGGTAGGTTTGCGGAAAATTCTGGGAAAACGTCAACGACTGCTGGCTTATTTGTCAAAGAAAAATAGAGTGCGTTATAAAAAATTAATCGATCAATTAGATATTCGGGAACCCAAAATTCGTTAATTTGAAGATTATTTGAATTCTTTGGTTTATTAGATCTTGAATTTTGATGAACCTCATTTATTTCCTTTTTGGCAATTCATAGAATAATGGATCGGAGAAGAAAACATATGAATGTACCGGCTACAAGAAAAGACCTCATGATAGTTAATATGGGTCCTCACCACCCATCAATGCATGGTGTTCTTCGACTTATCGTTACTCTAGATGGTGAAGATGTTATTGACTGCGAACCCGTATTGGGTTATTTACACAGAGGGATGGAAAAAATTGCGGAAAACCGAACAATTATACAATATCTTCCTTATGTAACACGTTGGGATTATTTAGCTACTATGTTCACAGAGGCAATAACGGTAAATGCACCAGAACAATTAGGAAATATTCAAGTACCCAAAAGAGCCAGCTATATCAGAGTAATTATGCTGGAGCTGAGTCGTATAGCTTCTCATTTATTATGGCTTGGACCTTTTATGGCAGATATCGGTTCACAGACTCCCTTCTTCTATATTTTCAGAGAAAGGGAATTGCTATACGACCTATTCGAAGCTGCCACAGGTATGCGAATGATGCATAATTATTTCCGTATCGGGGGAGTCGCTGCTGATCTACCTCATGGCTGGATAGATAAATGTTTGGATTTCTGCGATTATTCTTTAACAGGAATTGTTGAATATCAAAAGCTTATTACGCAAAATCCCATTTTTTTGGAACGAGTTGAAGGGGTGGGCATTATTGGTGGGGAGGAAGCAATAAATTGGGGTTTATCGGGACCAATGCTACGAGCTTCCGGAATCCAATGGGATCTTCGTAAAGTTGATCATTATGAGTGTTACGATGAATTCGATTGGGAAGTCCAGTGGCAAAAAGAAGGAGACTCATTAGCTCGTTATTTAGTACGAATCAATGAAATGACGGAATCCATAAAAATTATTCAACAGGCTCTAGAAGGAATTCCGGGGGGGCCCTATGAGAACTTAGAAGTTCGACGCTTTGATAGAGCAAGTGATTCCGAATGGAATGGTTTTGAATATCGATTCATTAGTAAAAAGCCTTCTCCCACTTTTGAATTGTCGAAACAAGAACTTTATGTGAGAGTAGAAGCCCCAAAGGGAGAATTGGGAATTTTTCTGATAGGGGATAATAGTGTTTTTCCCTGGAGATGGAAAATTCGTCCACCTGGTTTCATCAATTTGCAAATTCTTCCTCAGCTAGTTAAAAGAATGAAATTGGCGGATATCATGACGATACTAGGTAGTATAGATATCATTATGGGAGAAGTTGATCGTTGAAATGATAATTGATACGACAGAAGTACAAGCTATCAATTCTTTTTCCAGATCGGAATCCTTAAAAGAGGTCATAGACCTCTTATGGCTGCTTGTCCCTATTTTTACTCCTGTATCGGGAATCACAATAGGCGTACTCGTGATTGTGTGGTTAGAAAGAGAAATATCTGCAGGGATACAACAACGTATCGGGCCTGAATATGCCGGCCCCTTGGGAATTCTTCAAGCTCTAGCAGATGGGACCAAACTACTTTTGAAAGAGGATCTTCTCCCATCTAGAGGAGATGTTCGTTTATTCAGTATGGGGCCATCTATAGCGGTCATATCAATTCTACTAAGCTATTTAGTAATTCCTTTTGGCTATCGCCTTGTTCTAGCCGATCTCAGTATAGGCGTTTTTTTATGGATCGCTATTTCCAGTATTGCTCCTATTGGACTTCTTATGTCAGGATATGGATCGAATAATAAATATTCCTTTTCAGGTGGTCTACGAGCTGCTGCTCAATCTATTAGTTATGAAATACCATTAACTCCGTGTGTGTTATCAATATCTCTACGTGTGATTCGTTGGAACATGAACCTTTACCCCTTTCCTGGAAATAAAGGAAAGGGGTTGGATGTGTTGAATAGATACCTTTCTCTTTTTATTCATCATTCGGGTCGATGAGTTAAACCAGATAGTTATATGAGTGAAACAAAACAGCTTATGAATTTGCAGTAAGAAGATTGATTCTCATTCCCTATGTACGAGAGTAAAGTGGAAGTAAACATAAGCGGTCGAAACTGTTTACCCCAAGATTGGTTGATTAGTCATCATGACTTGAAGCGGGTGCAAAAGATCAACTGTATGGAGTTTCTACTATTGTATAGTATGTTGTTGTATGTTGTGTATGTTGTATGTATTACCATACCGGGGATCAATCAAAAATGAGTGGACGGTTAGGAACACAAAGGTACACAAAGGATTAGTGATGAAGATAATGTAAGGTATCCAAAGGGATATTTCTGCATAACATAAAAGGAATCATAATGAGGGCTTTAAGTTCGTAGAAATGATCAAGCAGTACTTCCTCACGATTCCGATCCAGAGTATGCTTCTATCCACTGATTAAATAAATGACTGTCGAGAACGAAGTAATCCTTTGATTTGATTTTTTAGAAACCCCCTTCTGAGTGAGAAAGAAGAACAGGAACGAAAGAAATGGAATGCAATAGGAAAACTGAATAATAAGAGATCTTTGTTTATTCTTTCTTTCCTCAATCCTATCCATATCCATATTCATACGGATAGAATTCTTATAATGATTTATCAACTATAACTCATGAATTAGTGTCTAATTATTTTTCGTACGAAAAGTATGGGTCGAAATATCTATTGAAACAACGAGTATTTTATTGAAGGATTAAGTTATTACTGAACTAAAAGAATTCTAAGTCTAATTAGAAAATAAAGGATGAGATCAATTCGGAAGCGCTTTTTTTTATTATGGCGGACGGAATTCCATTGGTCTAATTCGGGACTCTTCGATACATCTTTACTCTAATCTACACTACAAACATGCCGAGGTAATAATGAACCAGTCCTTAGATTTATTTGTGGCCATCGAGGAGCCGTATGAAGCTGAGGTCTCATGTGCGGTTCTGGAATAGCGATGGGAATAGTGATGTTATCATCGACTATGATTATCTAACAGTTCAAGTACAGTTGATATAGTTGAGGCACAGTCAAAATATGGGTTTTGGGGGTGGAATCTGTGGCGTCAACCTATAGGGTTTATAGTTTTTCTAATTTCTTCCCTAGCGGAATGTGAAAGATTACCTTTTGATTTACCAGAAGCGGAGGAGGAATTAGTAGCAGGTTATCAAACCGAATATTCAGGTATTAAATCTGGTTTATTTTACGTTGCTTCTTACCTAAATCTACTAGTTTCTTCATTATTTGTAACAGTTCTTTACTTGGGCGGGTGGAATTTATCTATTCCGTACATATTCATTTCTGAACCTTTTGGAATAAATAAAACAGGTGGAGTCTTTGGAATAACAATTGGTATCCTTATTACATTAGCTAAAGCTTATTTGTTCCTGTTCATTCCTATCACAACAAGATGGACTTTACCTAGGATGAGAATGGACCAGCTATTAAACCTTGGGTGGAAATTTCTTTTACCTATTTCTCTAGGTAATCTATTATTAACAACTTCTTCCCAACTCGTTTCGCTGTAACAAAATATGATATTCTAGATTCATAACCTATCTAGAGCAAGAGAAAGAAACATCAAACTATTCATGGATATCCACGATATGTTCCCTATGGTCACTGGGTTCATGAATTATGGTCAACAAACAATACGAGCTGCAAGGTATATTGGTCAAAGTTTCATGATTACCTTATCTCACGTGAATCGTTTACCTGTGACTATTCAATATCCTTATGAAAAGTCGATCACATCGGAGCGTTTTCGTGGTCGAATCCATTTTGAATTTGATAAATGCATTGCTTGTGAAGTATGTGTTCGGGTATGCCCCATAGATCTACCCGTTGTTCATTGGAGATTGGAAACGGATATTAGAAAGAAACGATTGCTTAATTATAGTATTGATTTTGGAATCTGTATTTTTTGTGGTAATTGTGTCGAGTATTGTCCAACAAACTGTTTATCAATGACTGAAGAATATGAACTTTCTACTTATGATCGTCACGAATTGAATTATAATCAAATTGCTTTGGGCCGGTTACCAATGTCAGTAATTGGAGATTACACAATTCGAACAATTACGAATTCGACTCCAATCAAAATAATCAGGGGTAAACCTCTTGATTCAAAAACGATTACCAATTACTAAGATTCCGTTTTGATTTAAAGTAAAGGAGTGAGGCTTCTTTCATTTTGCTAGGTCAGTAAATAACTATTGATTGGCGAGAATCAAGGCTTGATTTTGATTTAGAATGGATTCATAGATCTGTGATGATTTCAAAATATAAAATTTCGAACTACTCTTTCAGATACAGTAGCGGGATTGATCCAATAACTGTATCTATATAAATCTACACCCCTTTAGGATTCAATTAGGAACGTATCATATACAAGAAAAATAAGGTAACCTCTTTTTTCTTGGGTCGGTTAGTAAGTTTATGAAATATTTCGATTTATTTATCTCTTTTTTTACACATAATGGATTTACCTGGACCAATACATGATATTCTTTTAGTATTTCTGGGATCAGGTCTTATATTAGGAGGTCTGGGGGTGGTCTTACTTACCAACCCAATTTATTCTGCTTTTTCATTGGGACTGGTTCTTGTTTGTATATCCTTATTCCATATTCCATCTAACTCCTATTTTGTAGCTGCTGCACAGCTCCTTATTTACGTAGGAGCTGTAAATGTTTTAATCCTATTTGCTGTGATGTTCATGAATGGTTCAGAATATTACAACGATTTCTATCTTTGGACCGTTGGGGATGGGGTCACTTCACTGGTTTGTACAAGTATTCTTTTTTCACTAATTACTACTATCTCGGATACGTCGTGGTACGGGATTGTTTGGACTACAAGATCAAATCAGATTATAGAGCAGGACCTAACAAGTAACGTTCAACAAATTGGGATTCATTTATCAACAGATTTTTACCTTCCATTTGAACTCATTTCTATAATTCTTTTAGTTGCTTTGATAGGTGCAATTGCTATGGCCCGGCAGTAAAGTAATTAAGTAATAAATACTTAGATCCAAAATAAAATAAATAAAGTCTTGTTTTGTTCTATGTTATCACATCCATTTTCCTTCAGTTCCATTTTCATATTCTATTGTTCATATATGAAATGAAAGGGGTTTAGTTCGATCCATTACTAATACCTTACTTTGTTTCGTACTTAATTTATATTCTAATCAAATCGGTGAAATTGTTGTTCATATTGAAATGAATCAAAATTGATGAGGGGTTGGTCAATGATGACCGAACATGTACTTATTTTGAGTGCCTATTTATTTTCTATAGGTATTTATGGATTGATCACAAGTCGAAACATGGTTAGAGCACTTATGTGTCTTGAACTTATACTGAATGCGGTTAATATAAATCTCGTAACATTTTCTGATTTGTTTGATAGTCGTCAATTAAAAGGAGATATTTTCTCGATTTTTGTTATAGCTATTGCAGCCGCTGAAGCAGCTATTGGGCCGGCTATTGTTTCATCGATCCATCGTAACAGAAAATCAACTCGTATCAATCAATCGAATTTGTTGAATAAATAGTATTAATGATATAAATAAAGACAGATATCCACAAAATATTCACTAATTTAGAACTAGCATGTATGATTCGTATGACCATGCTTGTTGAAACGTAAGAAATCAAAGTATCTTGGCCCTTGCTCATGAACAGATCCAGAAATAGATTGATTATCAAAAAAGTTCTGGTAAATCACTGATTCGTCTGGCGTCTACAACATAATATATAATTCAATTACTAATGAAGCCAGATCGAAAATTCATAAAGTTCAAAAAAATTATAGATCCAATGTCGCATTCAGTAAAGATTTATGATACATGTATAGGGTGTACTCAATGTGTACGAGCCTGCCCCACAGATGTATTGGAAATGATACCTTGGGACGGATGTAAAGCTAAACAAATTGCTTCTGCTCCAAGAACAGAGGACTGTGTAGGTTGTAAGAGATGTGAATCCGCTTGTCCAACAGATTTCTTGAGTGTTCGGGTTTACTTATGGCATGAGACAACTCGCAGCATGGGTCTAGCTTATTGATACGTTCTAGAAAAATCCACTTGAATCCATTTGATTCCTCTTTACCGACAAAAACCCGTACTCGAGAAATTATTCCGAGCGCGGGTTTTTGTGGTCAAAGTCTATCTTGTCTTTACCACGAGTTATTTTCCTTGGTTAACAATAATTGTTGTTTTGCCGATATCCGCGGGTTCGTCAATTTTCTTTCTCCCTCGTAGAGGGAATAAAAATAAGGTGGTTCGGTGGTATACTATTTGTATATGCTTATTAGAACTCCTTCTAACGACCTATGCGTTCTGTTATCATTTCCAATTGGACGATCCATTAATCCAATTAGAGGAGGCTTATAAATGGATAAATACTTTTGATTTTCACTGGAGACCAGGAATCGATGGACTTTCCATAGGACCCATTTTACTGACGGGATTCATCACTACTTTAGCTACTTTAGCGGCTCGGCCAGTTACTAGAGATTCGCGATTGTTCCATTTCCTGATGTTAGCAATGTATAGTGGTCAAATAGGATCATTTTCCTCTCGAGACCTTTTACTTTTTTTCCTCATGTGGGAATTAGAATTAATTCCTGTTTACCTACTTGTATCCATATGGGGAGGGAAGAAACGTCTGTACTCAGCTACAAAGTTTATTTTGTACACAGCGGGGGGTTCTATTTTTCTCTTAATGGGAGTTCCGGGTATGGGTTTATATGGCTCCAATGAGCCAACATTAAATTTTGAAACATTAGCTAATCAATCGTATCCTTTGGGATTGGAACTAATATTCTATATTGGCTTCCTTATTGCTTATGCTGTCAAATCGCCGATTATACCCCTACATACATGGTTACCAGATACCCATGGAGAAGCACATTACAGTACATGTATGCTTCTAGCGGGAATCTTATTAAAAATGGGAGCGTATGGATTGGTTCGGATCAATATGGAATTATTACCCCATGCTCATTCTATATTTTCTCCCTGGTTGATGATAGTAGGAGCGATTCAAATAATCTATGCAGCTTCAACTTCTTTCGGTCAACGCAATTTAAAAAAGAGAATAGCCTATTCCTCCGTATCTCATATGGGTTTCACACTTATAGGAATTGGTTCCATAACCGATACGGGAATCAATGGAGCCATTTTACAAATAATCTCTCATGGATTTATTGGTGCTGCACTTTTTTTCTTGGCAGGGACGAGCTACGATAGAATACGTCTTGTTTATCTCGACGAAATGGGAGGAATAGCTATCCCAATGCCAAAAATATTTACCATGTTCAGTAGCTTCTCGATGGCTTCTCTTGCATTGCCAGGAATGAGTGGTTTTGTTGCGGAATCAGTAGTATTTTTTGGAATAATTACTAGCCCGAAATATCTTTTAATGCCAAAAATACTAATTACTTTCGTAATGGCAATTGGAATGATATTAACTCCTATTTATTCATTATCTATGTCACGTCGGATGTTCTATGGCTACAAGCTATTCAACGTTCCAAACTCTTATTTTTTTGATTCTGGACCACGAGAACTATTTGTTTCGGTCTGTATCCTTCTACCTGTAATAGGTATTGGTATTTATCCTGATTTCGTTCTCTCGCTATCAATTGACAGGATAGAAGCTATTCTCTCTATTTATTTTCATAAATAGTTTTCATCAATAAGACATTACATTAATGTAAAAGAACTGTGTGATTTTTAAAAGCGTTCAATGAAAGAAAAAAAAATGAAGTGAATTATAATCAGATACATCTAAAGTTTTTTCGAACCATTTGAATCAAATAGTGATTCAAATGGTTCGAAAAAACTTGCACAAACCTTCTTTATATAATATACGGGACGATGTTCCTATGTATTCTTCCGGCCCTTTCTTCAATTAGTTGTTAATGTGAATGAACCATAACTATGTAGTCCTATTCCTAATAGATTGACCCCAAAATAGCATATCCAAATTATAAGAAATCCTATAGAAGCCACAATTGCCGAATCCACACCCTGAAAGCTCTGATTTGTTTTACTGTGTAAATAAATCGCGAATATGGTCCAAGTAATAAATGCCCAAGTTTCCTTGGGGTCCCAATTCCAATAAGACCCCCATGCCTCATTAGCCCATACTGCTCCCGAAAGAATACCTATGGTTAAAAAAGTAAACCCTAGACTAATGACACGATAACTACACTGATCTAATTGTTGAGTTAATTGATACCTGTGATAATTTATAAATGAAAGAAAAGAAGTGTTTTGTAAAACGCTTCTTTTTTCATTCACAAAGGAAAATGACCCAATTAAAAAATGATTGCTTTTGCGAGGAATATCTAGGTTTTTTCGAAATGTAATGACTAAAAGAGCTACGGATAATAACGATCCACATAAAAGAGCTGCATAACTCAATAACATCATACTTACGTGCATCATTAACCACTGGGATTGTAGAGCAGGTACTAATATTGCAGATTGATGCATTTTGGTTGAAAGACCCGAAGTGGCAAAGCCTTGGGTAAAAATAGCACTTGGCGCGGTTATTGCGCTTAAATAACTTTTCTGGTTCCGTCTTTTAGGAAACATATGAATAATGGAGAAACTCCATGAAAGAAACATTAAAGATTCATATAAATCGCTTAACGGCAAATGTCTCGAATAAATCCAACGAGTAACTAATAATCCTGTTATACAGAAAAAGGTAGCCATCATGGCTTTTTCTGACAAATCAAATAGTACTACGGTTTCATGGATTAATAAGGTCATCAAATGAATCGTAATAACAATTGAAATGATAGAAAAAGAGATGTGAGTTAATATATGTTCTAAAGTGGCAAATATCATAATTTTTTTTTAGGGGGGTATCCCCAGGAATGGAAATCCGGAATTGAAGTTCCACTGGCTCGGATGCCGCCACTCGGACTCGAACCGAGATGCTCTAGCACTGCTTCCTAAGAGCAGCGTGTCTACCAATTTCACCATGGCGGCTTCATCGAAATAATCATAGTCCATATGATGTTCAATCGTCGAGATTGAGGGATTTAATGCAATCTATTTTAGGAAATGTTAGAATCGATGAATAAAGACCCGTTCAAATAAATATTTAAACGCTCAATAATCCTTAGTATCGTGGCAGGGGGTTGTTTTAAACAGCGGGCTTTTCCGTATTATAAGTTCTTCTCGAATAGTTGGAACTAGACGGTTATGCCCTGAGTCCGGGTATAGAACTAAGAATTTTATTTTTCTCATTTATCTGATTTGATAGATCCGAAATGAAAAAGATTCATTTTTCAATGAACAAAATAAAACAATATTTTTTATATATCACAACTTCATCACTACATCCAAAGGATTTCTATAAAAATTTGGATAGTTTGGTATCAAAGATGTATTAATGATTGGGATCTTCATTGTATACATAACATAATTTGTGTGAGGATTTACCAAACCCATTAGGTATTGGACCGGGCATATCGTATAACAAAAGAGTTTCAATCTTTATCGGAATTCTACTGTATGCACTTTTGTATGTACTTTAACTGTATGTACTTTAACTTAGAAAACTTAGAAAATTCAATTTAAACTGATAAGATCTCTTTATATATAGATTTGAAATCTAATATTAATAGATAAAATAATTTAGATATTAGATCTAGATATATCGATTGATCGATCCTCCAGTTCAAACATGGGATAGGATCCATTGGGGTTGGATTACGTAACGTAAGATTGACTCATTATTTAGTACATAAATATCGATCTAAATGGGATCCTGGCAGTTTTATTATTTTGTTTTTTTTTATCTGTTCGAAATAAGAGGGAGTCCTTGTAGATATGTAGTGATTCAGAGAGCTACAAATCAAAGTTTTAAAATGTATATTTTAATCAATTAGTTTCAATAATCCATTGACTTTGGCTATGAATCTTACCCCCGCCTTACTTTGGAACAAAAAAGGGGGCTCTAACCTCGTTCATACTTGTTTCAGGTTTTCCAAAAATCTTAATGATGTATAACTATTGGAGATACATAATCCAATAAGCCAATCCCTTCCTAAGAAAAAAAAGTAAGAGTTTTGTTATTGTGAAAAATGAATTGATGGGGAAAGTTACAATCCCCATCTCGCGAATTATAAAAACCAATCAATGAAAGGTGAAACCTTGTATTTTGTGTCTAACTACTTCTTTCTTTTTTTTTTTCAAACAAAAAAAGAAATCATTTTTAGAACCTAGTATACAGAATAATTCGTATTCTACATACCACAACAGCTAGTTCTATCTCATATTGATGAGTTCAAAACATTAGTTAATGGGAATTCTTCATCTTATAAATTTAATCATCCAATTCATCGAGTCATGCTGATTCAGATTCAGATCATTCCAAGGCTTTATTACTTGTTTGTCGCACAAAAAAACTTTTTGAATGCCCGGTAGAAATAGATTTAGCTAAAGATAAAGCTTTTGTCGCGGCCTGATATCCCCTTCCTTTCCAAATATTTCTACGAATATGCTTTTTTGACAGAGAAGTACGTTTCTTTGGAACCGCCATTTCAAAATAAAAGGGTCACTCATTTTTATAGTTGGACGTGAAAGACATTTATTGTTCAATTCAAAATAGATTGTTCTTTCTATTAACTATTCATTATCTATCTTTATTCCATAGCCGATACTTATGCTTACTTCATAACATAGAAAAGTATGGATACAGATAGATGAGCATCGCATATGGTATCATTAAGGATAAAAAAAGAAATGAAATAGAAGAAAAAAGAAAAAACGATGTGATTTTCAAGGGAATTTTTTTTTTTTCACATTTCCATTACATCCAATGTTCGAAGAAAGAATAATTTGTACCGATTGGGGGCTTCATATCTTTATTCAATCTATGTCTACGGGCGGGATCTACTACCGTTGAATCGGATGCCATTGATAACAATTAAAAAGGTTCCAATTCATATCTCAGTCTATTTAGATAATATATATATATATATATATTATAAATGTTATCTTTAATAAATCGAAAAGCTTAAGAACCCTTTCCTAATTTAGGAAACCAATAATGAATGTAACCTTTTCTATTAATTGATCAAGCTCGGAGATAGAGTCCACATAATTTAAATTGAAATTAAATCAAAGTAGTTAATCCGTTAAACAATACATTACTTGATAAAATAAAGGGAATTGGAGTAATTTCTCTTTTTAGTTCTATGTGAAGTGACAAGTATTCTAGGATTTTTCATAAACACATAAACATAAGTTTGTTTTATTGGACTAGAAGCCAATCAATTCCAGAATTCGTTTTAGTTAATGACTCCGAAGAAACTCAAAAAAAACTAGGTTTATTGGATCGAGTTATTGGCAGATCCGACGATACATATCAGCAGAATAAAGTACTTGAATTTTGGGTATCATTCTTTTTCCTTACTATATTGATATAAATATGGATAGAAATCACCGTATCGTATGTATATAGTAGAATAATTGAAAATATCGTATTTTTTATCTTAATAAATATCTTCGTTAATAACTAGGTAGTAGCTTTTAACTAGTAACTTGGTTATTTGAAGAATTGTAACTTCTTCATTTGAATTTTTTTTTTTTTTCAATAGTTTGGAAAGAATCAGAATAATTAAGAATGAAAAATCATATTTGAGTTCTTTTATATCTTGTATATCTTGATTTTTTTTTTATTTATTTGATTATTGCTCCTTCCGGAAGAAATAAGGGCTGGTGAATGGGAAACAATTAATAAGAATAAAAAAAGAAAGTTTGATTTTCTTATGGAACATACATATCAATATGCATGGATCATACCTTTCGCTCTACTTCCAGTTACTATGTCAATAGGGTTGGGACTTCTGCTTGTTCCGACCGCAACAAAAAATCTGCGTCGTATGTGGACTTTTCCTAGTGTTTCATTGCTAAGTATAGTTATGGTTTTTTCGTCCGATCTGTCTATTCAACAGATAAATGGCAGTTCTATCTATCAACATCTATGGTCTTGGACCATCAATACTGATTTTTCCTTAGAGTTCGGCTACTTGATCGATCCACTTACTTCTATTATGTCAATACTAATCACTACGGTTGGAATCATGGTTCTTATTTATAGTGACAATTATATGTCTCATGATCAAGGATATTTGAGATTTTTTGCTTATATGAGTTTTTCCAATACTTCCATGTTGGGATTAGTTACTAGTTCCAATTTGATACAAATTCATATTTTTTGGGAACTAGTGGGAATGTGTTCATATTTATTAATAGGTTTTTGGTTCACACGACCGGCTGCCGCAAATGCTTGTCAAAAAGCGTTTGTAACTAATCGTGTAGGGGATTTTGGGTTATTATTAGGAATCTTAGGTTTTTATTGGATAACAGGGAGTTTCGAATTTCGAGATTTGTTCGAAATCTTCAATAACCTGATCCGTAATAATGGGGTCAACTCTTTATTTGCTACTCTGTGTGCCTCCCTATTATTCGTCGGTGCAGTTGCTAAATCCGCACAATTTCCCCTTCATGTATGGTTACCTGATGCCATGGAGGGGCCTACTCCTATTTCGGCTCTTATCCATGCTGCTACTATGGTAGCAGCAGGCATTTTTCTTGTCGCTCGATTTCTTCCGCTTTTCACAGTCATACCTTACATAATGAATCTCATTTCTTTGATAGGTGTAATAACGGTACTATTAGGAGCTACTTTAGCTCTTGCTCAAAGAGACATTAAGAGAAGTTTAGCCTATTCTACAATGTCTCAATTGGGTTATATTATGTTAGCCCCGGGGATAGGCTCTTATCGAGCTGCTTTATTCCATTTGATCACTCATGCCTATTCGAAAGCATTATTGTTTTTAGGATCCGGATCAATTATTCATTCAATGGAACCCATTGTTGGATATTCTCCAGATAAAAGTCAGAACATGGTTCTTATGGGTGGTTTAACAAAATATGTGCCAATTACAAAAAAGACTTTTTTATTAGGTACACTTTCTCTTTGTGGAATTCCACCTCTTGCTTGTTTTTGGTCTAAAGATGAAATTCTTAATGATAGTTGGTTGTATTCACCTATTTTCGCGATAATAGCTTGTTTCTCGGCGGGGTTAACTGCATTTTATATGTTTCGGATGTATTTACTTACTTTTGATGGTCATTTCCATGCTCATTTTCAAAATTACAGTGGCACTCAAAATAGCTCGTTCTATTCAATATCTATATGGGGGAAAGAAGGAACCAAACCAGTTAACAGAAATTTGTTTTTATCAACAATGAATAATAATGAAAAGGTTTCCTTTTTTTCGACGAAGATATACAAAATGAACGGAAATGTAAGAAATCTGATACGCTCCTGTAGGATTTATTTTGAAAATAAAGACACTTCAACGTATCCCCATGAATCAGACAATACTATGCTTTTGCCTCTACTTATATTGGTCCTATTTACTTTGTTCGTTGGATCCATAGGAATTCCTTTCGATCAAGGAGTAATGGATTTTGATATATTATCGAAATGGTTAACTCCATCAATAAACCTTTTACATCAAAATTCGAACTATTCTGTGGATTGGTATGAATTTGTGACAAATGCAATTTATTCAGTCAGTATAGCCTGTTTTGGAATATTCATAGCGTCTATTTTATATGGGTCTGTTAATTCATCTTTTCAGAATTTGGACTTAATCAATTCATTTGTTAAAAAAACAGGCTCTAAGAAAATTTTATTGGATCGAATAATAAATGTGATATACAATTGGTCATATAATCGTGGTTACATAGATGTTTTTTATGCAACATGCTTAACTACAAGTATAAGAGGATTAGCTGAAGTAACTCATTTTTTAGATAGACGGGTAATTGACGGAATTACCAATGGTGTTGGCGTTGCAAGTTTCTTTGTAGGAGAA